TTAAAACTTTTTAAAGAAAAATAAAATTACAAACATCAAATTTAATTTTATTTGGAAAACCTTAATTTAGATTATTTTTAGACTAAAAAATTAAGTTGCATTTTAATGTAATTTAGGTGCATTTTTTTTTTCAAAATTTTAGGGGTCCAATTTTACTATTTTTTATTAACTAATTGAAAAATCCAATATTGTTCATTTTTTTGCTCAAAAAGCTGATTCAAAACTTAACTATCAATAAATATTTAATGAATTTAATTTAATATTAATTTTCTATATTAATATAAATAATTTATATGTATATATATAAATATAGATATATATAATTAAATTAATATCTATTGATTCAATGAATAATACTATTTTTAATATTAAGTTAACAAGCGGTTATTTATTTATATATATTGCCTATTTAATATACAATTTCCTACTAGAATCTTTAAATATCAATCTTTGAGAGAGAGAGAGAAAATTATTTATTAATTAAACTTTAATTGTATAATAGAACATCCTATAGAATTTATTTAAAATTATCTTTTTAATTTAATATATTGTCTCTAATGAATTATTATATTATATATATATATTAAATATTTATATATATATAGATATTATTAATTTATTTAAATTATCTTATTTATTAACATAATTAAATAATTATTAATTAATTAATAGTAGTTATTTATTTATTATTAAAAAATAAATTATTTATATAAAGATGAAAATTTTTAAAAAAAAAAAAAAAACTCTATTTTTCCAATAATAATTAAATTTTTTAATAATATATGGTTATTTATATGAAAATTAATATTAAGAAAAATCTTTCATTTAGTGATAATATTGTATGTTTGTAAAATATTTGGGTATCAAAAAATAAAAAAAAATTAATTTATATCTGATTGGGGTTATCTAGTGGGCTGACTAGGTATTTCAGTATATTTTAATCCAGCGGGCTGGCTGGTTTTTAAAGAACAGACAATTCTATTGTTTGTTGAATGGGGAAAATGTATGGCATTTTCCATTGGTATAGGGCCCCCAAGAATTTGATGTTTGTTTCGGTTTCAGGTTTACAAAAGCTTTATTCTGGCTTAAAAATTAGGTTAATTTTTGCTTTACATGTAAATTTTAATTTGAAATTTTTAATTTTTTTAAAAAAAATTAATTTTTTATTAATTCGCAGTGAATTTTATTAAACAATCAATGAGAGTTGGATTTAGAAATAAGTTTAAGTGTTGGCTAAGTTTGTGCCAGCAGCCGCGGTTATACAAACAACACAACTTGTTTTTTTTTAGATACAGTTAATTTTATAATAAATTTTAATTTAATATTTATTAGGTGAAATTTTTAATTTTTAATAAAAATTGTTTTTATTAATGAAGCTGGAAAATTTTATTTTTAAACTAGGATTAGATACCCTATTATTTAAAATGTGAATTTTTATTCTAGAATATTAATAGTTATTTTCTTTAAAATCAAAGATTTTGGCGGTATTTTAGTCTACTCAGAGGAACCTGTCCTTTAATCGATAATCCACGATTAGCTTTACTTTTTCTAAAAATTTACATATCGTCGTAGTTTGAATATTTTAATAGAATATTAATGTTCAAAATTTTTATTAAAAAGAAAATCAGATCAAGGTGTAGTTAATAAAAAAGATAGAGATGGGTTACATTAGGTTTACTTTTTGATTATCAATTTAAAATTTGTATGAATTTGGATTTGAAAGTAATTTTAATTATATAATTAAAATGATTTAAGCTCTAAAATATGCACATATCGCCCGTCGCTTTCACTTTAAAGTGAAATAAGTCGTAACAAAGTAGGCTTACTGGAAAGTGAGCCTAGTAAGACCAAGTTAGAGCTTGATATAAAGCGTTTTATTTACATTAAAAAGTTAGTTGTGAAATTCAATTTGACTTGAATTTATTTAATTATTTTTTTTGTTTATTTATTTTCTTTTATAATAAAAATATTATTGTTTATTATTAGTTTAGAAAAACATACTTCTTATTATAGATAATTTTGTACTGTGAAGGAATTTAATTAAATTTTTAAAAGAAAAATTTAATTTTGTACCTTGTGTATCAGGGTTGATAAATTAATAAATTTTTATAAAATTTTTCCCGGTTTTAGAAGAGCTATATTTATATTAATTTTATTGTTGAATAAATATTTAAAATATAAATATAGTAATTAAATGTTATTCGTTTCTAAATATATCTGGTTTTTTAAGAAAAAAATTTAATTTTTTAATTAAATTTAATTTTATTTATTTTTTAATGAAATTAATTTAACTATAAATATTTAAAGGGATGAGCTTTTAAATAAATTTTTATAAGATTTAAATTAATGCAAGTTACATAGGATTAGAATTTTCCACTTAATTTCAATATGTTATAATTGTTCTTGTTTTTACTATTATTTTTATTTTCTTTAATTTTTTTATTAAAATATAATATTTAATTAAATTTTTTTAGTAATTATGATTTAATTAGTATATTTTTTGTTATTATTATTTTTTTGAAAGGTTAATTTAAGGAATTCGGCAAATATTTTTCCGCCTGTTTATTAAAAACATGTCCTTTTGAAATTGATTTAAGGTCTAGCCTGCCCACTGAGGTATTAAAGGGCTGCGGTATTCTGACCGTGCTAAGGTAGCATAATAATTAGTTTTTTAATTGAAAGCTGGAATGAAAGGTTGGACGAGAAAAATACTGTCTCAAATTAAATTTTTTAGAATTTTATTTTTAAGTAAGAAAGCTTAAATTTTTTAAAAAGACGAGAAGACCCTATAGAGTTTTATAAAAATTTTTATTTTTAAATTTTAAGAATTTAAGTTTTTAATCATTATTTTTATTTGGTTGGGGTGACTGAAAAATTAAATTAACTTTTTCTTTATTTTTACATTAATTAGTGAATTTTTGATCCATTATTTGATTAAAAGATTAAATTACCTTAGGGATAACAGCGTAATTTTTCTAGAGAGTTCTAATCGAAAGAAGAGTTTGCGACCTCGATGTTGGATTAAAATTAATTTTTGGTGCAGAAGCTGAAAGTTTAGGTCTGTTCGACCTTTAAAATTTTACATGATCTGAGTTTAGACCGGCGTGAGCCAGGTTGGTTTCTATCTTTTAAGAATTTTAATTTTTTAGTACGAAAGGACCAAAAATTAGATATTTTATATTTTATTAAAGAATTTTATTGTTACTTTGGCAGATTAGTGCAATTGATTTAGAATCTTTATAAGTAATTTTTTATATTACATGTAACACTTGTTTTTACGTGATTTATTGTTGGTTTTAGTTACTAGATTAATTCTAATTATTTGTGTAATAGTTGGTATAGCTTTTTTAACTTTGCTAGAACGTAAGGTTTTAGGTTACATTCAGATTCGTAAGGGTCCTAATAAGGTGGGGTTTTTGGGCTTAGTTCAGCCTTTTAGCGATGTAATTAAATTATTTACAAAAGAGCAAACACACCCTTTTATGTCAAATTTTAATTTATATTATTTTTCTCCAGTTGTTAATTTATTCTTAGCTTTTTTTTTGTGATTATTTATGCCTTTTATAACTATTAACTTTAGTTTTAATATATCGTTTTTATTCTTTTTGAGGGTTTCTAGATTGGGAGTTTACACTTTGATATTAGCTGGTTGATCATCTAATTCTAATTATTCTTTATTAGGAAGCTTACGTGCTGTAGCTCAAACAATCTCTTATGAAGTTAGTTTGGCTTTAATTTTATTATCTTTTTTGTTTTTAGTTTTAAGTTTAAATGTTTTAGATTTCATTAAGTTTCAAGAGTATATTTGATTTTTATTTTTGTTATTTCCTTTATGTTTAATGTGATTAGTTTCAAGATTGGCTGAAACTAATCGTACTCCATTTGATTTTGCGGAAGGTGAATCTGAATTAGTTTCAGGATTTAATGTAGAATATAGAAGAGGGGGTTTTGCTTTAATTTTTATAGCTGAATACACTAGAATTTTATTTATAAGTATATTTTGTTGCTTAATATTTTTAGGTGCTGACTTGAATTCATTATTCTTCTTTTTTAAACTAGGAATAGTTGCTTTTTTTTGAATTTGAGTTCGAGGTACTCTACCTCGTTTTCGATACGATAAATTAATATATTTATCTTGAAAGAGATATTTACCTGTTTCACTTAATTATTTAATTTTTTTTTTTAGCGTTAAATTAAGTATTTTTACCTTTTTTATTTAGTTAATAAAATTTAGTACAAGTCAATAGAAAATTTATATATCTTTATTTTACTTTCAAAGTAAATGCTTATACAAGCTCATTGACTAAAAATTTAGATTATCTCAAAATTTAAATGTAATTGAATTAATAATATAATATAAAAAGTATGAGACTGTTAAAATTTGTCCTGTTAGAATATAGGGATCTTCAACTGGACGTGATCCGATTCATGTAAGTATTAAGATAATTGAAACTATTATTCAAAAAATAAATTTATTTAAAGGATAAAATTGATTACTTTGAATTTTTTTTTTATTAATAAAAGGTATAAGGTAAAGAATTGCAATTGATATTACTAACGCTAAGACTCCTCCTAGTTTGTTTGGGATTGATCGTAGAATGGCATAAGCAAACAGAAAGTATCACTCAGGTTGAATATGCACCGGAGTTACTAAAGGGTTAGCTGGAATAAAATTATCAGGGTCTCCTAGAAAATATGGGTTTCATAGGGTTAGTCTAACTAATAAAAATACTGTTACTTGGAATCCAACAATATCTTTGAATGAAAAATAAGGATGGAATGGTATTTTGTCAATATTTCTATTTGTTCCTAGGGGATTATTTGATCCCGTTTGATGAAGGAATAATAAATGAATAATTACTATAGCAGTTACAATAAATGGGAGTAAGAAATGAAACGTAAAGAATCGGGTTAGTGTTGCGTTATCTACTGCAAAACCACCCCAAATTCACTGTACAATATTTGTTCCTAGATACGGAATTGCTGATAATAAATTTGTAATTACGGTAGCTCCTCAAAATGATATTTGTCCTCATGGCAAAACGTATCCTAGAAAGGCTGTTGCTATAACAATAAAAAAAATGGTGACACCAATCATTCATGTTTCTACTAAATTATAGGATCTATAGTATATTCCACGTCCAATGTGGATATAAATACAAATAAAAAAGAATGATGCCCCATTAGCATGAAGGGTACGGAGTAATCATCCATAATTAACGTCTCGACAAATATGTGCTACACTATTAAATGCTAATTCTACATTTGGACAGTAATGTATAGATAAAAATACTCCTGTCAAAATTTGAATTGCTAGGCATATTCCTAATAATGACCCAAAGTTTCATATTGCAGAGATATTTGATGGCGTGGGTAAATCTACTAATGAATTATTAATAATTTTGATTAAGGGGGATTCTTTACGAATTGGTATTTTCATTAAAATTTTTGACGTAAAGGTCCTGAGTTAATGTTAGAAATCTTTACCACTACAATTAATGTAATTAAAAGGTAAATAATTATTGATAAAAAAATTAATCTAGACGGTAAGTTTATATATTTTCTTATAATTAATGATCTTGATGAATATATAATTAAAAATTTGTTTAAATCAATATTTATAAGTTTATATATTATTGAATGATCAGCTCAAAAATTTATAATTAACAGACCAATTATTATTATAATTAAATAAACTAAAATTTTGAATGAAAACTTAAATTTTTCATTAGAGGCTACTCTTGTTATATAAATAAATAAGATTAATATTCCTCCCACTATGATTAAGAATAAGATGTATGAAAATCAAAAATTTAATCTTATAATTCCTGTTATTAGGGCGATTAATAATGTTTGGATTAATAGGATTAACCCTAATGATAAAGGGTGTTTTATAAATAAAAATATTATAGAATTAATTACTATAGTAGTTAAAATTAAAAAAATACAAGGAATAGTTTAATTAAAATTTTAATTTTGGAGATTAAAGATGAGAGGGTTTCTTTTCCTTGATATTTTAAAAGATAAATCTTATTTCTGGTTTACAAGACCAGTATTTTTTTTAAATTATTAAAACTAATGATAGTTTATTTAGTATTATTGAATTTAATATTTTTTTCTGGACTTTTAGTTTTTGCCTCTAAACGTAAACATCTTCTTTTAATACTTTTGAGATTAGAGTTTATTGTTTTATCTCTTTATTTAAATTTATTTGTTTATATAAGTTTAATAAATTATGAATACTTTTTTTCTATAATTTTTTTGACAATAAGGGTTTGTGAAGGCGCTTTGGGTTTATCTATTTTAGTTTCTATAATTCGAACTTGCGGAAATGATTATATATTAACTTTCTCTTCTTTATGATAATAATTTTTATAGGTTTATTGTTTTTAATTCCTTTATGTTTTTTTAATTTATTTTGATTAGTTCAGCTAATATTTTTTATCTTTTCTTTTATTTTTTTATTATTTTTTTATAGAAATAGTTTTTTTTATACGAATATTACAAATTATTTTGGTTTAGATCTTCTATCTTGATCTTTAATTTTATTGACTTTTTGAATTTGTTCTCTTATAATTATGGCTAGAGAAAAAATTTTTAAACTTGGAAATTTTGGATATTTATTTTTATTTGTAATAGTTGTTTTGTTAATTAGTCTATTTATAGCTTTTTATTCAATAAATTTTTTTATTTTTTATTTATTTTTTGAAATTAGATTAATTCCAACATTAATTTTAATTGTAGGTTGAGGATACCAGCCTGAACGAATCGAAGCTGGTATTTACTTACTATTTTATACATTATTTGTTTCTTTACCTATAATGATTTTTATTTTTTATTATTACGAAGTTTATTTTACATTAGAATTTAGTTTAATGAGTACAGACTTAAGTAATATTTTTTTTTACTTATGCTCTATTGGAGTGTTTTTAGTTAAGATTCCTATATTTTTTGTTCATTTATGATTACCTAAGGCACATGTGGAAGCACCGGTATCTGGTTCAATAATTTTAGCAGGAATTATATTAAAATTAGGGGGTTATGGTTTACTTCGTATCTTAAAGTTATATTGTATAATTGGAATAAAAATTAATTTTATTTTCTTAGTAGTTAGATTATTGGGTGGTTTTATTGTTTCATTAATTTGTATTCGTCAAAGAGATGTTAAGTCTTTAATTGCTTATTCTTCGGTCTCTCATATGGGATTAGCATTAGCAGGTCTTATGACTTTAAATATTTGAGGATTTTGAGGTTCTTTAGTGATAATATTAGCTCATGGTTTATGTTCTTCAGGTCTTTTTTGTTTAGCAAATATTGGATATGAACGTTTAGGAAGTCGTAGACTTTATATTAATAAAGGATTATTAAATGTAATGCCTAGCCTTTCTTTTTGGTGGTTTCTTTTATGTTCTTCAAATATGGCTGCACCTCCGTCTCTAAATTTACTTGGAGAAATTATACTTATTAATAGATTAATTTCTTTTAGAAATATTAGTATAATTTTTTTATCTTTAGTTTCTTTTTTTAGTGCTGTTTATTCTTTGTTTCTTTATTCTTATTCACAGCACGGTAAATTTTATTCTGGATTTTATTCAGTTTATCAAGGTTTTTTTCGTGAGTATTTACTTCTTTTTCTTCATTGAGTACCTTTGAATATCTTAGTTCTTAAAGGTGAGAGTCTAGCTTTATGAATTTAATTCAAGTAGTTTAATATAAAATTTTGATTTGTGGAGTCAAGGATATAAATTTTTATCTTGGATAATTTTATCAGTTTGTAAAATTTACTTTGGACTGTTTCTTTTTTTTTCATTTTCTCTTTTTTTATTGAGGCTAAATTTTTTAGCCCTAGATTATTGTTTAATTTTAGAATATGAATTATTAAGTTTAAATTCTTCTAGTATTGAAATAACTATTTTGCTAGATTGAATATCTATTTTATTCATAAGATTTGTTTTGTTTATTTCTTCGATAGTAATTTACTATAGCTATGAGTATATAAGTGGGGATTTGTTTATTAGTCGATTTATCTTATTGGTGGTTATATTTGTACTATCAATGATATTTCTAATTATTAGTCCTAATTTAATTTCAATTTTATTAGGGTGAGATGGCCTGGGTTTAGTGTCTTACTGTTTAGTTATTTATTATCAGAACGTTAAATCTTTTAATGCAGGTATGTTGACAGCTTTATCTAACCGAATTGGGGATGTTGCTTTATTAATATCAATTGCTTGAATATTAAATTATGGTAGTTGAAATTATATTTATTATTTAGAGTTTATAAAGAATGATTTTTGCATACAGCTAATTTCATGAATAGTTGTTTTAGCAGCTATAACTAAGAGTGCTCAAATTCCTTTTTCTTCTTGATTACCAGCCGCAATGGCGGCTCCTACCCCAGTTTCTTCATTAGTTCATTCTTCTACACTAGTTACAGCTGGGGTTTACTTACTTATTCGTTTTAATTATTCTTTTTCTGATAGTTTAATAATATTTCTTTTATTTATTTCTAGAATAACTATATTTATATCAGGTTTAGGAGCAAATTTTGAGTTTGATTTAAAAAAGATTATTGCTTTATCTACACTTAGACAATTGGGATTAATAATAAGAATTTTAGCGTTGGGTGATTATTCATTGGCCTTTTTTCACTTATTAACTCATGCTTTATTTAAGGCTTTATTATTTATATGTGCTGGTAATATTATTCATAATTTAGGTAATTGTCAGGACATCCGGTTCATAGGCGGCTTAATGAATCATATACCTTTAACTTGTACTTTCTTTAATATTTGTAATTTTTCTTTATGTGGTTTGCCTTTTTTGTCTGGATTTTATTCTAAAGACCTAATTGTAGAATTTATATCTATAAGTTGATTAAATATTTATATTTATATAATTTTTTATATTTCAGTGGGTTTAACTGTATGCTATAGTTTTCGTCTAACTTATTATGCTCTCACAGGTGATTTTAATTATTTAAGTTTAACTGGCATGTCTGAAACTGGAATAGTTATGCTTAAAGGAATGGGGGGTTTAATTATTTTAGTTGTTTTCAGTGGTAGAATATTAAGTTGATTAATTTTTCCTACTCCTTTTTTTATTTGTTTACCTATTTTACTAAAAATTATGACTTTAATTATAATTTTATTCGGAATTTGTATTGGGTATGAAATGTCAAAATTTAAGATTAATTATTCACTTCATTCTCTTAATAATTTAACCTTGAGAAGCTACTTTGCTATGATGTGAAATATGCCAGTTCTTTCCACTCTGGGGGTAAATTATTATCCTGTTTTAATGGGGGAAATTTACACCAAAGTTTTTGATCAGGGTTGATTAGAATATTATGGAGGAAAAAATTTAAATTATAGTCTTGGAAAATTTTCTTCATTTTTACAAGTTTTTTCTGGTAATCATTTAAAGGTTTATTTTATGATAATGTTAATCTGAATTACATTTTTATCATTAAATTTTTATTTTTACTTAAATAGCTTATATAGAGCATGATATTGAAGATATCAAGGAAATAATATTATTTTTAAGTATTTATAAGAAAAATTCTAATTTTACAATGAAAATGTAATGTTTTTTTTAAACTATATAAATAAAGAGTATAAACGAAGTTTCATCGCTTAAGAATTAAGTTAGAGGCCTATTCTTGAAATTTCATACTCTTTTAATTGGAGAATATTCTCAATTTTATCATTAACAGTGATATACCTCTTTTTGGTTTCAATTAATAAGTAAGGGTGAAGTTACACCAAATTTTTAGGTCGAAACTAAATGCAATATTTGCTTCTTACTTAATTAAGATAAACTGATAGTCAGTACTTTTTAAGTGCAAGTTAAATGTTATAATTAACTATTATCCTAATAAGCCCAGTTAAGAGCCCCCTGATTTCATTCATGATAAATTCCAATAATTAGAATAATTAAGAATGAAATTACTAGAAATGGGTATATAATTATATTAGAGTATCTTATAGTAATAATTATAGGAAGTAGTAGTGTAATTTCTACGTCAAAAATAAGAAAAATAACTGCAATTAAAAAGAATTGTAAAGAAAATGGCAATCGGGCTGTTGATTTAGGATCAAACCCACACTCAAATGGGGACCTTTTTTCTCGGTCAGTAAAAGTTTTTTTTGCAGTTAAATTTAAAATTACTACTAGTGCTGCTAGAATAATAACAATAATTGAAGCTATAAAAATTAAAATTTTAATTATTTATACTAGTATACTAGATTTTTTGATTGGAAGTCAAATATAATTTTTATATTATATAAATAAGAATTATTTATCTGCCTCATCAATATATTGAAATATAAAGGAAAAGTCAAACAACATCAACAAAATGTCAGTATCATGCAGCAGCTTCAAATCCAAAATGGTGAATTGGAGAAAAGTGATTGAAAATAGTTCGAATTAAACATACTAATAGAAATGTTGATCCAATAATAACATGAAGACCATGAAACCCTGTTGCTATAAAAAAGGATGACCCATAAGCAGCATCTGCAATTGTAAAAGGTGCTTCGATGTATTCGTACCCTTGTAATAAAGTAAAGTAAAATCCTAGAATTACTGTTAACAATAATCCTTGAATAGATTGTTTATAGTTATTTTCTATTAATCTGTGATGAGCCCATGTTACAGTCAGTCCTGAAGTTAATAAAATCAAGGTATTAAGCAATGGAATTTCGATAGGGTTAAATGTTTGAATTCCTTTTGGCGGTCAATTTATACCAATTTCAATTCTTGGGGATAGGGAGTTATGAAAGAAACCTCAGAAGAATGAAATAAAAAAAAACACTTCAGATGTAATAAAAAGGATTATTCCTCATCGAAGTCCTATAGTAACTTTAAAAGTGTGTAAACCCTGAAAGGTAGCTTCTCGTGTGATGTCTCGTCATCACTGAAATATAATTAGGCTTGTAACAAATAATCCCAATAATAAAAGGTCTCTTTGATATAAGTGAAATCATTTAATTAAACCTATTATTGTAATTATTGCTCTAAATGCCCCAAGAATTGGTCAAGGTCTCACATCTACAAGATGAAATGGATGATTTTTGTGTGCAGTCATTTTTAATTAACTTCTCTTGAGTATAAAGTTCTTAAAACAGCAAATACATAAGATTGAATAATTGAAACGGCTGATTCTAAAATTAAAAGTAAAATTTGGGTAATAATAAGAAAATTTACTGTTATTAAAGTTAATGAAGACCCAGTATTTCCTAGTAAAGTTATTAATAGGTGGCCGGCAATTATATTAGCTGATAGTCGTACAGCCAAAGTTCCTGGGCGAATAATATTTCTAATTGTTTCAATACATACTATAAAAGGTATTAATACAGGAGGTGTTCCTTGAGGAACTAAATGTGCAAATATGTGAATAGTATTATTAATTCATCCGTAAATTATAAATCTTAATCATAGTGGCAAGGCTAATGTTAGTGTTAATGTTATATGTCTTGTTCTTGTGAAAATATAGGGAAATAATCCTAAAAAATTATTGAAAAGAATAAAAGAAAATAATGATACAAAAATCAGAGTTCTTCCCTTAGAATTATTGTTACCAATTAAGATTTTAAATTCTTTATTTAAATTAGAAATAATTATAATTCATAGGTAATTGATTCGTGATGGGACTAATCAAAATATTGGTGGAATAATTATTAAACCAATTAGTACTCTTGATCAATTTAAAGATAGTCCTAGGTTAGTCGAAGGGTCAAAAGATGAGAACAGGTTAGCTATCATTTTCAGTTTAGTTTAGTAATTTTTTTACTTAATCTTTTTTTTTCAGTTGTGTATAAAAAAGAGTAGTAATTAATTCTATTAAATAAAATAAAGACTAATGAATAATAAATGAAAAGTGTTAATCAACTAAGAGGAGCTATTTGAGGAATTAAAAATTATTATTATTATAATAATTTTAGCTTGACAAGCTAATGTTATATTTTAACTAAATTTTTCATTAGAAGTAATCGCTATTTTACTATTTTATGGTTTAAAATTCCATTGCTTGCTTTCAGCCATCTAATGAAATATTTATTTTAGAAATTCATTTAATAAAATATTTTGGGGAAATTCTTTCAATTACAATTGGTATAAATCTATGATTAGCACCACAGATTTCAGAGCATTGCCCGTAGAATAACCCAGTTCGTCTTGCTGAAAAGCTAACTTGGTTGATTCGTCCTGGAGTTGCGTCAATTTTCACTCCTAAGGATGGAATGGTTCAAGAATGGATAACATCTGCTGCAGTTACTAATATACGAATTTGAGTTTGATAAGGAATAACAACTCGATTGTCTACATCTAATAGACGGAAGTTAAAAGGTTTAATTTCATTTACAGGAATTATGTATGAATCAAATTCAATATTTTTGAAGTCTGAATATTCATATGATCAGTATCACTGATGCCCAATTGTCTTAATAGAAATTAATGGATTATTAATTTCATCTAGAATATAAATTAGTCGTAACGATGGTAGAGCAATAAAGATTAAGGTTACTGCGGGTAAAATAGTCCAGATAATTTCAATTATTTGTCCTTCTAATAAGTATCGATGGATAAATTTATTGAAAAATAATGTTGTTATTAATTGTCCTACTAAAACAGTAATGATTACTAAAATTATTAAAGCATGATCATGAAAGAATGATAATTGTTCTATAAGTGGGGATGCACTGTCTTGGAGAAGAAGCGTTTTTCATGTTGCGATTTCTAAAAAAAGTTTAAACTTTATATTTGGGGTTTAAGTCCAGTGCACTAATCTGCCATATTAGAAATTAGTTAAAATTGGCAGTTCTGAGTATCTATGTTCTGCGGGTGGGAATTTTTGTAATCATTCAATGGAAGTAACCAGTCTAATTCTAGAAAGTCTTTTTCGTTGGGATGCTATTCTTTCTCAAATGGTAAAAAGAAGAAAAATTACAGCAACAAGAGAAATAATAGAACCAATAGAAGAAATAATATTTCATAGTGTGAATGAGTCAGGATAGTCAGAGTAACGGCGGGGTATACCTCTTAACCCTAAAAAATGTTGTGGAAAAAATGTTAAGTTTACTCCAATAAATATAACTATAAATTGAATTTTTAAGAATTTATTATTAAGGGTTAGGCCAGTAAATAGGGGATATCATTGAACTAGTCCTGCCATAATAGCAAAGACAGCCCCTATGGATAAGACATAATGAAAATGTGCTACAACATAATAAGTATCATGAAGAACAATATCAATTGAAGAATTTGCTAAAACTACACCAGTTAAACCTCCCACAGTAAATAAGAAAACGAATCCTAATGCTCAAAGTGTAACAGGTCTATACGAAATTTTAGTTCCGTGAAGAGTAGCAAGCCATCTAAATACTTTAATTCCTGTAGGGACTGCAATAATTATAGTAGCTGATGTGAAATAGGCTCGTGTATCAACGTCTATTCCTACAGTAAATATGTGATGAGCTCAAACTACAAATCCTAATAATCCAATTGCTATTATGGCATAAATTATTCCGAGAGTGCCAAAGGCTTCTTTTTTTCCTCTTTCCTGTCTAATAATATGAGAGATTATTCCGAAACCAGGTAAAATTAAAATGTAAACTTCAGGGTGTCCAAAGAATCAAAATAAGTGTTGATATAGAATTGGGTCTCCTCCTCCTGCCGGGTCAAAGAATGATGTATTAATATTACGATCAGTTAAAAGTATCGTAATGGCTCCTGCTAATACTGGTAGAGATAATAAGAGAAGAACTGCTGTAATAACAACAGCTCACACAAATAAAGGCATACGATCTGGACTTATCCCGGAAGGGCGCATATTAATAACAGTTGAAATAAAATTAACGGCACCAAGGATTGAAGAGATTCCTGCCAGATGAAGTCTAAAAATAGCTAAATCTACTGAAGATCCTCCATGGGCAATATTTCTAGAAAGAGGAGGATAAACTGTTCATCCAGTTCCAGCACCCCTTTCTACGATTCTCCTCATAAGTAAAAAAGTTAATGAAGGGGGTAGTAGTCAGAATCTTATATTGTTTATTCGAGGGAAAGCTATATCTGGTGCTCCTAGTATTAGTGGAACTAGTCAATTTCCGAATCCGCCAATTATAATTGGTATTACTATGAAAAAAATTATAATGAATGCATGGGCTGTTACAATTACATTATAAATTTGATCATCTCCAATTAAAGATCCTGGATTTCCTAATTCTGATCGAATTAGTATTCTCAAAGAAGTTCCTACTATTCCTGATCATGCACCGAAGATAAAGTATAGAGTTCCAATATCTTTATGGTTGGTTGAAAATAATCATTTGTTCGGTGAAATGGCTGAGATCTAGGCGATAAATTGTAAATTTATTTACGAAATGATATTTCTTTCACCAAACTACAGGCTTTATAGTCAATTATGATTTTAAATTGCAAATTTAAAGGTAAAGGTTCTCTTTTAAAGCCTAATAAGGCTTAGGCATCTTTCCCTATTTTCAGCTTTGAAGGCTAAGAGTTTAGTTTAACTTAAATCCTTAAATTAAACTGATAATTAAGGGCCTAAGAGTTAAACCTGATAATCTAATAAAATTTAGGGCAGTTACTGGAAATCTAAGTGTTTTTTTGTTATTAGAAATAATTCTTTCCCTAGAATTTATGATTATTGAAGTAAATGTTATTCGTAGGTAGAAAAATAGTGTAATTAGTGTTAAAATAATTAGACATCTTCTCAGGAAAAAGAAATTGTTGATTACCAGATTATTTACAGTTAATCATTTAGGTAAAAATCCTAGAAACGGGGGTAACCCCCCTAACGATAGGAAATTCATAATTAAAAAAAATTTTATAGTTTTGTTAGGATTTCTTGAACTAAACATCTGCTTTAAAAAGAAAATATTCAGTTTATTAAAAATTAAGATAATATTAATCGAAATTAGTGAATAAATTAAAAAGTAAATTGTTCAGATATTAATTGAGCTAACTATACTGGCGATCATTCATCCGATATGGTTAATTGATGAATAGGCCATAATTTTTCGAAGACTAATCTGATTAATACCTATAATTCCTCCAATTAAAGAAGAAATAATAATAATTAAAGATAAAAAAGTAATTATTTTAGAGTTGTACATTAAAATAATTATAGGAGCTACTTTTTGTCAGGTTAATATAATTAAACAATTTATTCATCTTAAGCCTTCTATAACTTCAGGAAACCAAATATGGAAAGGGGCTGCTCCCACTTTGGTTAAAAGGGCTGAATTCATAATTATTCTGAATAAATAGTTGAAATTTTGGGGTAAAAAATCATTTCTATTTATTATCATAATAATTGAAAACAATAAGATTCTTGAAGCTATGGCTTGTGTAATAAAGTATTTTAAAGCAGATTCTGACGAAAGTATTCTTTTTGAATTTGATAGAATTGGGATAATTGATAATAAATTAATTTCAAGGCCTATTCATATTGATAATCATGAGTAGGAGGATACAGCGACCAAAGTCCCTATCACTATAGTGGATAAAAACAATAATTTAAAAAATTGAGTAATTAAAAAGAAAAGGATTAGAACCTTTATAAATGGGGTATGAACCCACTAGCTTAATTAGCTTATCTTTTTGTGCTTTAGTATAAGATGTATGAAAGTTTTTGATACTTTAGGGACTAGTTTAATTCTAGTAAGCGCAAGCAAGTGGAGGCAGGGGGCTCCTACATATTCAATTCTATCAAAATTGTCCTTTATTCAGGCACTCCACT